TCTGAAACTTTTTTCAAATCCAAAAGTCCGGTATCTTCCTCCAAATTAGTGAATTAAGAGGTTTTTTTTGTGCAGAAAAAGAAAGAGCAGTGCAATCTTTCAAACTTACATTTGAAATGTGAAATATTTATACAAAAGGGGGGGGGGGAGATCAAGACAATGCAGCAGGGATGGTTATCTAATTGGCTAGTCAAGCATGAGGTGGTTCATAGATCTTTGGGCTTCGATCACCGAGGAATAGAGACTTTACAAATAAAAGCAGGGGATTGGGATTCCATTGCTGTCATTTTATATGTATATGGTTATAATTATTTACGTTCCCAATGTGCTTATGATGTAGCACCCGGTGGATCTTTAGCTAGCGTGTATCATCTTACGAGAATACAGTATGGTATAGATAACCCAGAAGAAGTATGCATAAAAGTCTTTGCCCAAAAGGATAATCCTAGAATCCCGTCTGTCTTCTGGGTTTGGAGAAGTGCCGATTTTCAAGAACGCGAATCTTATGATATGGTGGGAATTTCTTATGATAATCATCCGCGCCTTAAACGTATCTTAATGCCTGAAAGTTGGATAGGTTGGCCCTTACGTAAGGACTATATAACCCCTAATTTCTATGAAATACAAGATGCTCATTGAATGATAATAAATTCATGCTCACTTATACAACACAACTCTAGATTTTATTCAAGTCAAGGAATATTTTGCTATTCTGTTCCTAGACGAAACGAAATACCTATTATATTCTAATTACTTCCTATTATACAAAAAGGTCCAGATAGACTGATCAAAAAAGGGCTTCGATTTTCCAATTTGGAAAATCACATATTCATTTCCTTCCTATGAACAGAAAAATACAATGACTCAAAGAAGTTCTTACCACGAACTTTGTACCGCGCACATTACTTAGAACAACTAGGAAAGTCAGTATGCAAGAAAAAAAATATTCTTAGGAATAGCGGAATACAAAATTGATAAGAAATACAAAAATGAAGCAAAGGGCACCTAATCTCACCTCCTTCTATAACTATAAAGAAAAGAACCTGAGATTTTAACACTTTTTGAAAGTGTTTAGAGATTTATTTACTTAGTGTATACTAAGTATATTATTAATGAATATGTACCCCAATGCATCTCGCAGTATTTGTATCAATATCTATTTGGTAGATCCTTTTTTTCTGTGCCAGGAACCAGATTTGAACTGGTGACACGAGGATTTTCAGTCCTCTGCTCTACCAACTGAGCTATCCTGACCTTTTCTTGTGCATCATCCTAGTAGAGTATTTGCATCTATGTCAATTAAAGGGACTAAAAAATCAATAAAGTATTCCATTCCTAATTTGGAAATGGGGGGGATAGTCCTATGCATTGTGGATGGCTTACTTAATAATACTTAAAAATTGAATTAATAATTGAGATTCTTTGCGGATACTCTAATAAAAAAGAAATCCATTTAATGAAATGAATAGCATAAGATCTATTGAGTTCTCTTCGCACTCCTTTGTGAAAGAGTAGAATGAGAAAGCTAATGAATCTTGAACCCATTGATAAAAGAAAAAAGAGGATAAATACTATGGTTAGGGAATAAAGGAGGGTTTGGGGATAGAGGGACTTGAACCCTCACGACTTATAAAGTCGACGGATTTTCCTTTTACTAGAAATTTCATTGTTGTCAGTATTGACGTGTAGAATGGGACTCTCTCTTTATCCTCGTCCGATTAATCTTCTTTTTAAAATAAAAAATCTCAAAAACAATGAATTGAAGGATTTGATTATTCAATATTCGAGTGGAATGGATTCACAAGAATTCTAAATAAATTAAGAATTTTCTATTTCATAATCATTCCTAATTTCATTATAAAAAATAAATAAAGAACCTATATTATGATAGGGGTTCTGTGATTAATCGTTTGCTATGTCAGCATCTATACGTGTGTATTAGACGTATAAAGTCCTTCTTTCTCTAATTTAGTAATTTAGAGGGAGTTTCACTACCAACACAACGTAATTACACCTCGATTCGTTAGAACAGCTTCCATTGAGTCTCTGCACCTATCCTTTTCCTTTGGGTTCTAGTTTGAGAACCACTTGTCTTTTCAAAAAAGGGATTTGGCTCAGGATTGCCCATTTTTGATTCCAGGGTTTCTCTGAATTTGGAAGTTACCACTTAGCAGGTTTCCATACCAAGGCTCAATACAATCAAGTCCGTAGCGTCTACCGATTTCGCCATATCCCCATTGTCCCCTTTTTCTTTGAAACCTGGATTTCTTGTGCAATTTCCTACATCTCTTAGTTTTTTTTTTGAATCATTGAATTCATTATTCGACGTAGTCTAACAGCTCGTCTCTATTCGAGAGACCCCGCTTATTGCAATTCAGCATTGAATTGATTCTACCGTCGATATATTTGCAATTCAATTGGAATCAATATATCCAAAAGTTTTTCTCTCCCCCACCCCCTTCTTTCCTTTTTTAGAGTATTCAAAATCATACTATAACGCTTGATATTCATTCTTTTTTTTTTTTTTCTAATCAGAATTAGAAATTGCATTTGTTATGATTCTATCTTTTCCTTAGTGAAATAGTAATCCTTAAATTATTAACAAATAAAAAAAAAACAAAATATTTCAAAAAATGTATATAATGCTCGAATGAAAATGCCAAGAGATTCGCATTTGCTCGTTATTATTCATATAGCTTATTCTTTTCTATGTATTAGATTATTCGTCCGAGCCATATCAATCTGAAATCAAATTCAATATAGAAATTGGAATAGATTTTATTAGAAAAATCGATTTGCGAGTTAGAGAAATAAAAAGAAAGTTCAATAAATTCTATAATCCTATTTAAGAATAGCGTTTAGTTAAGCATATCAAGCTAACTTTATCCTTATGAAATTTTCGTTTTTTTTTTTTCTAAGTAGAATTTCCAATTTCGAACTAGTTAATAACTAAGATTAATAATTAAGATTAATAATTAAGATCTACCACTTTACGGATTTCCTATATATATTTCTATTTGTTACACTATTTTTGTTATGTAAGCCCACTTAGCTCAGAGGTTAGAGCATCGCATTTGTAATGCGAGGGTCATCGGTTCAAATCCGATAGTCGGCTTTTTTCTTTTCTCTATTGATGTTCCACGAACAATAATCTCTTTTTTTCTCCGAATTAAATGGAGAATCCAGAGTCCATTACGTCGTTCTACCTTACAATTTTGCTAGATACAAAACATTAAAATAAATAATATATATACAAACAATTAAGATGTTGATGAAATTCCATTTTTTGTGGTACTTTAGTAGATTTTATTCTGTTTATCCTTTAGTTTAATTCAGTTTTAATTTAATTTCGATGTATTCTGTAATGTAAATACAATGAAATTTATTGTGTAAAATAGAATTTCAATAAAAAAAGGAGTCTTCATGTCCCGTTATCGAGGACCTCGTTTAAAAAAAATACGCCGTCTGGGAGCTTTACCAGGACTCACTAGAAAAACGCCAAAATCCGGAAGTAATCTGAAAAAGAAATTCCATTCTGGGAAAAAAGAGCAATATCGTATTCGTCTTCAAGAAAAACAGAAATTGCGTTTTCATTATGGTCTTACAGAACGGCAATTACTTAGATATGTACATATCGCTGGAAAAGCAAAAAAGTCAACAGGTCAGGTTTTACTACAATTACTTGAAATGCGTTTGGATAATATTGTTTTTCGATTGGGTATGGCTTCAACCATTCCTGGGGCCCGGCAATTAGTTAACCATAGACATATTTTAGTAAATGGTCGTATAGTTGATATACCAAGTTTTCGTTGCAAACCCCGAGATATTATTACTACGAAGGATAAACAAAGATCAAAACGTCTGGTTCAAAATTCTATTGCTTCATCCGATCCGGGCAAATTGCCAAAGCATTTGACGGTTGATACATTGCAATATAAAGGACTAGTACAAAAAATCCTAGATAGAAAGTGGGTCGGTCTCAAAATAAATGAGTTGTTAGTTGTAGAATATTACTCTCGTCAGACTTGAACTTAACGAAAAAGGAAAGGTTCATAGAATTTTTTTCCCCTTCCCCTTTCCCCGAACTAAATCAACCTAAGGCTCTTAATTCGTATTTTCCCATTCGCCTAGTAGAAATAGATTAACCTTAGGATCTTTTTTATTTTTTTATTTTACATACCAAAGTAATTTGCTTTAGAGAATTCTATTAAATAAAGGTATTATTGGTCAAATAAATTGTTATTTGATTTGATACATTGTGATCGGTAACGTTGATGAATTAAGAGAAACGGAAAGAGAGGGATTCGAACCCTCGGTAAACAAAAGTCTACATAGCAGTTCCAATGCTACGCCTTGAACCGCTCGGCCATCTCTCCTACATAATCTTATTATGGAAAATAAACTGAGTGAATAGCGAGTTTTCGTATTCCCGCAGTACAGGTACAGCCACAACCGCTCGGGGATTCCATGGCTCTATTGGTATTGGAAAAATTCTTTTTTTTATCTAAGTGTGAGGATCCTTTATTTTTTTACTAGGAATTCCGCTCCCTCAAAAGTTTTTCTTTGGGGAAAACCTAAATAAAAAGAGAATAGAAGAATTCTTATTCTTCCATAAGAAAATAAAGGAACCAAGGAATCCTAGAATTCTATTTGCATAAGGTATGTTACGCCATACAATCTAAATAAAAAAGGGTATGGGATAATTAATGACTTTGAAAACGCGAAATAGCTGATGAGAGAAGTTGTTGTTAAGAAATAGGAAAGTGGAATGAAATCCAATCTTAGTCAGATATTTCATATCTGTTCTTGTCCAAACAGAAGGAAAAGGAGACAATTTGAGCTGAGCGGAAAATCAATACCTCTCTTATCTATTTAGAGCATATGGAGCGATTTATAAGAATAAAATGTTTTTATGTTATTTTGTGATAGAATAAAAAGAATTCTATATAGAATGGATTGGGAATTATGCCTAGATCCCGTATAAATGGAAATTTCATTGATAAGACCTCCTCGATTGTAGCCAATATTTTATTGCAAATAATTCCGACAACCTCAGGGGAAAAAAGGGCATTTACTTATTATAGAGATGGTGCGATTTGACTCTTTTTTTTTTTTTTTTAGCCCTACCTACATCTCAGTCTTATGAGAAAGAGAGGGGATTCGCATAGAGAGAACAAAATTAGTAAAGGAAACCCACGCTTGGGGAAGGTGAGGTGAACTAACAATTCCTTCTGTCGTGTATCCTCGATTGATGTGGCCTTTGATGCTTAAATTGTGGATTTGAGTATTGAGCGAAAGGTTACACCTACAGGATAGGTTCTGTATTACAGGCCAATCCTACTCTACTAGGACCAATAGGCAGCATAGGGGAGAAAAGCACTACACCTCGAAATAGGAATCAACAAGAGAAAAACTTTGTTAGAAATTAGCCCTTTCCTGATCGGTATTAGGATTGGGAAGAATGGTTGGGATAGCAAACAACCATCAGGTTTGTACGTTGGGTACCCTTATAACCATCAAAGGTCGTTGAAGTGGCTAATTCCTCTAAATAGGAGGCGTTGAGAACAAAGAAATTCCCGGAGCTATCGTTTTCCTCTAGCATTAATAGAATTCATTGGTGTTAAGAAAAACCTCCTGGGGGAAGGTTGGCTAGAGATTTCTTGGAAAAATACCAGCCCCTTTCGGTCCATAATGAGATGGAACTAATTCTATTTTCATTCTATAGATTTTTTGCTTAGTACTATGTACAGAAGGGGGGAGCCGTATGAGATGAAAACCTCATGTACGGTTTTGGAACGGAGATTTTTTGAATAGAATGAACGACCGTAACGGATGTTGGCTCAATCCGAAGGAAATTATGCGGAAGCTTTGCAGAATTATTATGAAGCTACGCGACTAGAAATTGATCCCTATGATCGAAGTTATATACTATATAACATCGGCCTTATACACACAAGCAATGGAGAGCATACAAAGGCTTTGGAATATTATTTCCGGGCGCTAGAACGAAACCCCTTCTTACCGCAAGCTTTTAATAATATGGCCGTGATCTGTCATTACGTGCGACTATCTCCACTATAGAAAGAAAGAAGAAAAAAAAAGATGAAATTTTCTAGTATTTACTAGAAAAAGGGCTTTCTACATAGGGATCGTCAAAACAATGATTTTGCCCTATCAGCTGTAGGAAAGAAGAACACTTCACGAGAATCAAAATAAGAAGAAGAGCCTATACTACTACTCTATGGATAAAGTCTCAAATTGATAGAGAAAGCACCGTAAAGATCAATTAGTGAGCGACTGGGTCGATACAACTAAAAAAAAACTGCTTAATTATACCATGATATGGGGCAAAAATTAGGAATCTGCTTATGTAATAGAGCCGATCCACTAAAGGATTAAGCAGCGGTGTAGTATCAGATCCCAAAGATAGTAAGTTCTTTTTTCTTTCTTATGGGAAAAAGTCTTTTTCAAGGATTCTATAGAAATTTCATATATGAAAGACACGAAACCGAGATAGTTACCTTTCAGAAAATTCGAACGAAGGATATAGGTCTATCTATGCTTCATTCTTCTGAAGGTGGGAGAAAAGATCAGACTGATTATTGATCAAAATTAGGGTTTGAAACTTAGGTAATTAACTTCTTCTGCTTAACCCAAGAAGAAATTGGATCGATTTTTGAGAAATCGAATTCAGTTAAGATAGGGGAAATTAAGATAGCAATTTATGAGCCGTATGAGGTAGGAAACTCTCAAGTACGGTTCTAGGGGAAGGAACTGCCTATTCCGACCGAGGAGAACAGGCCATTCTACAGGGCGATTCGGAAATTGCGGAAGCTTGGTTTGATCAAGCTGCTGAGTATTGGAAACAAGCTATAGCGCTTACTCCGGGAAATTATATTGAAGCACAGAACTGGTTGAAGATTACGAAGCGCTTTGAATTTGAATAAAACCACTCTCCATTTTCATAAAATGGGTGGTTTGGTTGTTGATCCATTAATCAAATAATTTTGGTAGGAAGATCGAATCAAGAATTTCATTATATCCCTTTCTTCGACCTTCGATTTTATATCATATTTCATAAGGATAAACAATAGGGATAGGCTCTAGAACAGAAGTAATAAAGCAAATAAAAGGGGGCAATCTAAATATTCCTACCTAAAGGATGATTTTTTTAATAATTCTAATGAGTTTCTTGTAATTTGGAATCGAATAAAAATATTTATATTATGCTCACTCAAGGAAAGTAGATGTAGGGCTTATACCCTCAAAAAAAATACACTAGCTTCTTAAATTAAAACGTAAAAAAAAAAATCTTTTTTTATTACGTCGGGAAATTTTTTTCCAGGATAACCGATGTCCGTTAGGCACCTAATCCTTATGTCATAATAGATCCGAACACTTGCCTCGCATTGACTTCAATATATAATTGCTCCAGTGAATAACTAAAAAAAAAAAAAGAAGGGCAGTAGATAGTAAAGAAAAAGACTAATCATAATATCTATCCTTCAAAGATTCACTAAAAAGACAGTTGGCGGGTCTCTTTGTATGTCTTGTCCGGAAAGAGGAGGACTTAATGATTATTCGTTCGCCGGAACCAGAAGTTAAAATTGTTGTGGATAGGGATCCTGTAAAAACATCTTTTGAGGAATGGGCCAGACCCGGGCATTTCTCAAGAACAATTGCTAAGGGCCCCGATACTACCACTTGGATCTGGAACCTACATGCTGATGCTCACGATTTCGATAGTCATACCGGTGATTTGGAGGAGATCTCTCGAAAAATCTTTAGTGCTCATTTCGGTCAACTCTCCATTATCTTTCTTTGGTTGAGTGGCATGTACTTCCACGGTGCCCGTTTTTCCAATTATGAAGCATGGCTAAGCGATCCTACTCACATTGGACCCAGTGCTCAGGTAGTTTGGCCAATAGTAGGGCAAGAAATTTTGAATGGTGATGTAGGCGGAGGTTTCCGAGGAATCCAAATAACCTCCGGGTTTTTTCAGATTTGGCGAGCATCCGGAATAACTAGTGAGTTACAACTCTATTGTACCGCAATCGGTGCATTGATTTTTGCATCGTTAATGCTTTTTGCTGGTTGGTTCCATTATCACAAAGCCGCTCCCAAATTGGCCTGGTTCCAAGATGTAGAATCCATGTTGAATCACCACTTAGCGGGGTTATTAGGACTTGGGTCTCTTTCTTGGGCGGGCCACCAAATCCATGTATCTTTACCGATTAACCAATTTCTTGACGCTGGGGTTGATCCTAAAGAGATACCACTTCCTCATGAATTTATCTTGAATCGTGACCTTTTGGCTCAACTTTATCCAAGTTTTGCCGAAGGAGCAACCCCCTTTTTCACCTTGAATTGGTCCAAATACGCAGAATTTCTTACTTTTCGCGGAGGACTAGATCCAATAACCGGTGGCTTATGGTTGAGCGATATTGCGCACCATCATTTAGCTATTGCTATTCTTTTCCTGATCGCTGGTCATATGTATAGGACCAACTGGGGTATTGGTCATGGACTTAAAGATATTTTGGAGGCTCATAAGGGCCCATTTACAGGACAAGGCCATAAGGGTCTCTATGAAATCCTAACAACGTCATGGCATGCTCAATTATCTCTTAACCTAGCGATGCTAGGCTCGACAACTATTGTTGTAGCTCATCATATGTACTCTATGCCTCCCTATCCATACCTAGCTACTGACTATGGTACACAACTTTCCTTGTTCACACACCACATGTGGATTGGCGGATTTCTAATAGTTGGTGCTGCTGCACATGCAGCCATTTTTATGGTAAGAGACTATGATCCAACTACTCGATACAACGATCTATTAGATCGCGTCCTTAGACACCGCGATGCAATCATATCCCACCTTAACTGGGTATGTATATTTCTAGGTTTTCACAGTTTTGGCTTGTACATTCATAATGATACCATGAGTGCTTTAGGCCGTCCCCAAGATATGTTTTCGGATACCGCCATACAATTACAACCCATCTTTGCTCAATGGGTACAAAATATCCATGCTGACGCACCTGGCGTAACAGCTCCTGGTGCAACAACAAGTACCAGCTTAACGTGGGGAGGTGGCGAGTTAGTAGCTGTAGGCGGCAAAGTCGCTTTGTTACCTATTCCATTAGGAACCGCAGATTTTTTAGTCCATCACATTCACGCATTTACCATCCACGTGACTGTATTAATACTTTTGAAAGGTGTTTTATTTGCTCGTAGTTCCCGTTTGATACCTGATAAAGCAAATCTTGGTTTTCGATTCCCTTGCGACGGGCCTGGACGAGGGGGAACATGTCAAGTCTCCGCCTGGGATCATGTTTTCTTAGGTCTATTCTGGATGTACAATGCAATTTCGGTAGTCATTTTCCATTTCAGTTGGAAAATGCAGTCGGATGTTTGGGGTACTGTAAGTGATCAAGGGATAGTAACTCATATCACAGGGGGAAACTTTGCACAGAGTTCCATTACGATTAATGGTTGGCTCCGAGATTTCTTGTGGGCACAGGCATCCCAAGTAATTCAGTCTTATGGTTCTTCATTATCTGCATATGGTCTTTTTTTCTTAGGCGCTCATTTTGTCTGGGCTTTCAGTTTAATGTTTTTATTTAGTGGCCGTGGTTATTGGCAAGAACTTATTGAATCTATCGTTTGGGCTCATAACAAATTAAAAGTTGCTCCTGCTACTCAGCCTAGAGCCTTGAGCATTATACAAGGACGTGCTGTAGGAGTAACCCATTACCTTCTGGGTGGAATTGCCACAACATGGGCATTCTTCTTAGCGAGAATTATTGCAGTAGGATAGTGGCTAGGAGGATTTGAAAGGCATTATGGAATTAAGATTTCCCAGGTTTAGCCAAGGCTTAGCTCAGGACCCCACTACTCGTCGTATTTGGTTTGGTATTGCTACCGCACATGATTTTGAAAGTCATGATGATATTACTGAGGAACGTCTTTATCAGAACATTTTTGCTTCTCA